TTCGAAGATATTATTCGAATAGAGTCTAAAAAATACTGGTGTTTTTTGATGAAAGAAAAAAGCCCCTTATCAGATTTGAACCGATGACTTACGCCTTACCGTGGCGTTACTCTACCACTGAGTTAAAGGGGCTCCTTTGGCTCAATTCATGAATCAATTATTAATATGCATACAAGATATATCTATTCCTATAGAGATATGTTGTATAATTTATATATATATAAATTATATATTCCATTTCATTAATATTCCATACTAAATAAAGATTCCACGTCATATAGATAAAATAATATATAGATTAGATCTAAAAAATCTATTTATTATGTAATAAATATGTATGCATTAGACTCAGCAATAGACTCAGAATGGATATGGTTGATTCCAGAACGAAAAATTGGATTTATTTAGATATTATTCTAGGGTATAGGTTGAACATACGGGTTGAGAAATAAAACTGGAATGAATTGTTTCAAGACTGAAATTGACTTCTCTATTTCTATTCTATTAAATATATATTCTAATAAATCAATAATTAATTTGATTGATATGATCTTCAAAATGAACAAATATGAAAGATATTTGATCGAATCATATGATAAAAAGGTGCAACTTGTCCGCCGAATCAAACAAATTCTTTAAGAAAAAATTTTGAGAACTTCTTGTCTTGATCCACGCCTTCCCAATTTCATATTGTTTGTTAATTTCCTTGCTTATTCTTAAATAAAAAAATTTCAATTTTATTGAAAGAAGGATCCTGACTTCATATTACTTCTATTTATTTAGATTTATCTTGATTTTTTTCTTTTTTTGTGAATTAATGAAGAAAAAATATAGATTGAATAATGAATAAATATAGATATAGACACTCTATTTGAATTAAAAAAAAACTCTATTCTCTATAGTATCGAATCAAGAATTTCCTATTTCTAGATGTCGATTAGAATGAATTTTTTAGGAAAAAAATCATGAATCAAAAAATTTTATGAAATTATATGAAAGAGGGAAAGACCTTTCGAGTCTAATCAGACTCTTCCGTTATATTGACAATATAAAAAAAATTATCATATGATAATCATCGTATCGTATAATATGATGGCGGTTGGGAAAGTATGCCCCCATCGTCTAGTGGTTCAGGACATCTCTCTTTCAAGGAGGCGGCGGGGATTCGACTTCCCCTGGGGGTAGGGTACTACGAAAAGAAGTTGATCTAGGCTTCTAACTAAGCCTAGAATGGCTTCTTCCTGGGTCGATGCCCGAGCGGTTAATGGGGGCGGACTGTAAATTCGTTGGCAATATGTCTACGCTGGTTCAAATCCAGCTCGGCCCAAGAATTCCCTGATCCGCCATGAAATGATATAGACTTTTTCTTTGTTCTTCAAAAATGACGGATATTAACGAATAAAAAAATTTCGGATATATCCTTACCGCTTGAATTGCTCTGTTCCATTTTTTTGTTAGCAAAAATTCCTATTTTGCTAAGAACTCTAATCTCAATTTACGATTTTCAAAATAGTCTTATATCTTATATTATATAATAATAACCTATAATAAAAAGCGAATAAAGAAAAAACTTTTTTTTTAACGATAAAGATGGGTTTTCATTCCATTTGGACAGTACTGAACTAATAATATGTTATGTGTCACTCTCGATAAAGTATTGATATATCAGTATATCCCTCGTGCCTCGGTGATCCTTATAATTATAAAACCGAGATTCKATTTTCAAAATTGAAATCGTTTAGTTTCAATGCAAGTATAAATATATATATGTATACTCGATAGCTTGATTTCATGGGGATTGTAGTTCAATCGGTCAGAGCACCGCCCTGTCAAGGCGGAAGCTGCGGGTTCGAGCCCCGTCAGTCCCGACGGAATAAAATCAATCAAATAAAAGCCAATAACATGAAAAAAAGTATCCAAACTCTTTTTAGAGAGAATGCATTTTTTTTTTAAGAGAAGTGCTGTCGAAGACAGACTATACATAGTGAACGTTGCTAGAAGATTCAATCTTTTTTATATCTTAGTAGTAGTATAGTAGTATAATAATACTAGGACTTTTTTAGGATACTTGTTTGATTTGTTTTCCACGCAAATTAGATCATTAAAAAAAGTAGTTAACTCCTTCTTCTTTTTTATTTAGCTTCTATTGTTTGTTTGAGTTGGTTTGTTTGTAACCAACGGAAATGAAACGTAAAGAGTATTCAAATACTACTTCATCAGATTCATCAGATGACTCTACAAGGAATGGGGTCTAATTTATAGAAAAACAAGAAAGAAGGAGAAATAAAATAATAAATAAGAAAAAAATAAAAAAGAATCCAAAAGAGAAAGGAAGTCGATTGAATTGAATCATGTGAATTGGATCATGAATCCGATTTTGAATTTGGTATGGCTAAAAAAACGATCTTCCTGTGGTATACTATTCCATTTTAAACGATGAATTGATTTGATAGCTCAGATATTTTATTCATGATATTGATCTGATTCAATATCATCGAGGTTGAATTCAGCCCATTGAATTTTCGGGGTGAAAATTTGCTCATCTCTATGGGATTAAATCCCGAATTATTGCCTAATAAAAATAAAAAATAAGAAACACTGAGATTATGGAAGTCAATATTCTCGCATTTATTGCTACTGCACTCTTCATTCTAGTTCCTACTGCCTTTTTACTTATAATATATGTAAAAACCGTGAGTCAAAGTGATTAAGTTGAATGAAACTTGATTGTTTTTTTGAGGCACCTATTGAAGAAATCGAAGAAATCAAAAGGATTAATTGGAATTTTGCGTCGTAAGTGGAATGCGAATTAGCGGGATACTATTATATGAGATCCAATAGTATGGTAGAAAGATGCTTTCTACCATACTAGCTAGCATACTCCCAATTATGCTTATTGTAATGGAAGAAGTTGTATATTATATACTTTTTTTCTTTATATTTTATGTATACATAAAATATATATACATCAAAAAAAAGAAGGGCTTTTTAAAATCAAAAAGTGTGTCTATAAAACAATCCATACAGCTTGATTCTTCACGTCAATCAATTAGTAGTGCCTTTAAAGTCCACTTCGACCCCATACTACGAGGGACAGAGAAAAAGTAAAGACGACCATTAAAGCAGCCCAAGCAAGACTTACTATATCCATGTAAATTATGTCTCCTGTCTCTATGAAGGATATTCCACTAGTGTTCACTAATAATAGTGGGATCAATGGCGCATAGTCAAAAAAAAGGGGATTATGACCTAACGCCGTTGATGAAAGGCTCCAATAAATCCGCTTCCAACAAGTGATACTCTTGAATCGTAAGGGGGTAAGCATAAAAAAATACGCAGTCACACGTTTGGAAATATCAGGGGGAATCCGCTGAATCTTAAGATAAGATGTAGAAAAGCTATTCTTTCTTTTCTTGTCTTTTATTTTATCTATTTTAGTTAGGTTAGGTATTAGGTAAAAAATTCGGGAAAAGCCCTAAAAATGAATTTAGATTCAGGAGTAGATAACGATCTACTCCATCCCTCTGTTTCCCGTTTCATCTAATCATTACTGTCTAATATTTATCTCCAGGATCAACCCGAGAATCACTTATTCATTCTTGATTTTGGTTTATTGAAAAGAAATTCATTCTTTCTTTTTGCATTTTTTCTAGGTGTAGTGCATCTTATCTATCAAAAAAAGTCAATTTTCCATCAGGCTATCGAATTGAATTCAAGAACCAGTAATGAAACACCCCATTACGTAGTGGAATGGAATCAGGAAATCCTTATATGAAATTTTTTTCATTCCACTACTCGAATCTTTCGGGGAATCTTATCCAGAATCCTAAAGGCAAGCATTTCTAGCACTTTCTGTTTAGAAAACGGAACTTCCAGATGTTTAGAATCAAGCAAGTATCCAAAGGCCTTTTCCTACGTTTGCTTCTGCTGGAGAAAAACTAATCGAGTTATATCAGCCAAATCAAATACAAGATTTTCTCCTTTTTGTTGATCAGGCGACACCCGGATTTGAACTGGGGAAAAAGGATTTGCAGTCCCCCGCCTTACCGCTCGGCCATGTCGCCAAACCAAAATAATACCTTACAAAATAGATTAGAATATTGAAATAGATGAGAATAGTCTCTCTTTCTTTGGATGGGATGTGGGATTACTTAATTTCTTTCTTTTTGATTTCACTTGGATTTTTCATTTTGAATCCCATTTTCTTTAATCCCTTGCCCGAAATAAACCCATCGTTTTTTGTATTGGGTCCATTCCTTTGGTTATATATTTATATGGATAGTATCTCAAAACATAAATATCCAAAAACTTTTGCTTTTGATATTGAAAAAAAACGGAATGTGATTTTTCCGTCACCAAAGTCATAATTCGGGGCAAATTGGAACCATTAACTATGAAATGTAACTTGAAATTGATGAATGATTCTTGTATTTGAATTGAAAATTTGAGATTCCTTTAGAATCCCTATTTTAGAATCCCTATTCTATTACCTATTCTATTATATAATAATATATATAATCTAATACTAATAATATATATATAAATTGATATATTGATCGTTAACTAAACTAACCCGTATTAATTCTTTTCAATAAACCAATTTCCATTCTGTTTGCAACTAAAAGTCGATGGAAACCCCAGAGCAGAAATGCTTATACAAATAGCTAATCGCCCATCTTCCCCATATATGATATGATCCCGATAGCAAATTCTCAGTAAATTGCCGTGCTTCCATTTTTCCTTGAATAGCAAATTGACTAGAAAATAATAATTTAGCTATAGTGCGGTATGTGCGGTCTCGAATCCACCCGCAATAAAAATGAAGGAGGAAACATATCTAACATATCTATAGAAACGTATAAATAGATAGCTATCTACGCACATTTAATAAATATAAGCCCTATTCATTACTATGTCACGCACTTTGTTTGATCCTATTTCTTGGACTCAAAAATCGAGATTTCCTGCTAGATGAAATATCTCTTTGCTGCGAATCTTTT